AAATCTAATTTCAAGAATTATAATCTTTATACAAAATTTAATAGAGATTCGGGTTTTATAAGTTATTTGGAAGAACCAGATTTTCGTCGAGCCGTAATCAAAGGATCTATGCGCAGTCAAAGGCGTAAAATGGTTATTTGGGGACCGTCTCAAGGAAATCCCCATTCCCCTCTTTTTTTGGAAAAAATGGAAGATTTTCCTTTTCCTATATCCGACCTAATGAATATTTTTTTTAATATTAGAGATTGGTTGGGTAAAAAGTCAGAATTTGAAATTTTAGATCAACAATTCCAAATAAAAAAAAACAACCAGGAAGACGCAATGGAATTCTGGGAAAACATTCCATATGCACAAAAAACAAGAAGTATTCTGTTACTAGCACAATCAATTTTTAGAAGGTATATTAAATTACCCTTATTGATAATAGCTAAGAATATTGGCCGTATTTTATTACGGCAATCTCCGGAATGGTATGAGGATTTCCAACATTGGAATAGAGAAATTTATTTAAAGTGCAGCTATAATGGTCTTCAATTCTCCAAAACAGAATTTCCTAAAAATTGGTTAATAGAAGGTTTTCAGATCAAAATCTTATATCCTTTTCATTTGAAACCGTGGCACGGATCTAAGCTACGACTCTCTGATAGAGATCGAAAGCAACAAGATGATTTTGATTCTTGTTTTTTAACAGTTTTGGGAATGGAAACAGAATATCCTTTTGGTCCTCCTCGAAAAACGCCTTCCTTTTTTGAACCCGTTTTTAAAGATATAGACTACAAAGTCGAAATAAGAAATTTTAATTTTAGAGTTCAAAGAGTTTTAAAAAAAATAACAAAGCAACAAGAAAAAGCATTTTTATTTTTAAAACAAATACTTTTAAAAGGAAAGAAAATTCCATTATTTATACCGAGAGAAATATATGAATCAAGTGAAACTCAAACAGAAAAGGATTCGATAATCAGCACTCAGATAATTCATGAATCATTTAGTCAAAATAAATCTAGAGATTATTCACAGGCAAAAGAAGAGATTAAACATAGAATTGATAGAAGAAACACAATCAGAAATCAAATAGAAATAATGAAAAAAAATAAAAAGAATAATCGAGAATCACCCCCAAAAATTTGGAAAATATTAAAAAGAAAAAATATTGAATTAATATTTCAATTTTGCATTGAAAAAATATACGTAGATATCTTTTTATGTATAATTAATATGCGCAGAATTTCTCTACAACTTTTTATGGAATCAACAAAAAAAATTCTTGAAAAATACATTGACAATAATGAAATAAATAAAGATAAAGAAAGAATTAATAAAAAAAAACAAAATAAAATTGACTTCATTTCGCCTACGACTATAAAAAAGGCTTTTGATAATCTTAGAAATAGTAAGCAGAAGCCACATATTTTTTTTGATTTATCTTACTTGTCACAAAAATATGTATTTTTTAAATTATCACAAACCCAAGTTATTAACTTCAATAAGTTAAGATCTATTCTTCAATATAATGGACCATCTTTTTTTCTTAAGAATGAAATAAAGGATTTTTTTGGAACACAAGGAATATTTGATTCCAAAGTAAGACATAACAAACTTTCAAATTATGAAAAGAATCCATGGAAAAACTGGTTAAGAAGTCATTATCAATATGATTTATCTCAGATTACATGGTCTACATTAGTCCCACAAAAATGGCGAAATCAAATAAATCAATGCCATATGTCTCAAAATGATGATTTAAAGAAAGGGTATTCCTATGAAAAAGACCCATTATTGGATTACAAAAAAAAACAAAATTTGAAAGTATATTTATTACCAAATAAAGAGGAGAATTTTCAAAAAAACTATAGATATGATCTTTTCTCATATAAATATATGAATTCTGAAACTAAGAATAAGTCTGATATTTATAGATCATCATTAGAAACAATAAAGAAGCAAGAAAATTCCACCAAAAATAAAGAAACTTTTTTTAACATACTCAATAATATTCCTATCAAGAATTATCTAGAAAAAAGTGATATTATATATATGGAAAAAAATACAGATAGAAAATATTTGGGTTGGAAATTTAATACAAATATTCAGGTTGAACCTAATAAGGACCAAATAACAGAGAATTCTCATAATAATGGTCTTTTTTATCTTCCAATTAAATCAAATTCCAAAATCAATTATAAAAAGGTCTTTTTTGATTGGACGGGGGTGTCTTTTGATTGGATGGGAATGAATGAAAAATTATTAATCTTAAATCACCTCATATCGAATCCTAAAGTTTTTTTATTTCCAGAGTTTTTAATACTTTATCATAAATATAAAGAGAAACCTTGGTTTATCCCAAGCAACTTACTTCTTTTTAATTTGAATATCAATCCAAATTTTAGTGAAAATCCAAATATCAAAGGAAAACAAGAGGCGGATGAATATTTTTTAATTTTTAGACCATCAAATTCAAAACAATATTTTGAATTAAAGAATCAAAACAATATTGAAGAATATTTTTTAGAATCGATCGAAAAACTAAAAGTATTCCTTAAAGGAGATTTTCCTTTTCAATTAAGATGGACTGGACGTTTGAATCAATTGAATCAAAAAATGATGAATAATATCCAGATATATGGTCTCCTGCTTAGCCTCATAAATGTAAGAAAAATTACTATATCCTATATTCAAAGGAAAGAAATGAATCTGGATATAATGAGAAGGCGTTTAAATCTTACACAATTAACGAAAAAGGGAATATTAATTATGGAACCTACCCGTCTATCTGTAAAAAATGACGGACAGTTTTTTATGTATCAAATCATAGGTATTTCATTGGTTCATAAAAGTAAGCACCAAAGTAATCAAAGATACCGAAACCCCCAAAATGTTGCTAAGAATAATTTTGATGAATCCATTCCAAGACGTAAAAGAAAAAATCTAAATAAAGACAAAAATAATTATGATTTGCTTGTTCCTGAAAAAATTTTATCATCTAGACGTCGTAGAGAATTGCGAATTCTAATTTCTTTCAATTTGAATTTAAAGAATCAGAATGGTGCGCATAGAAATAAAACATTTTCCAAGGAGAACAAGATAAAAAATTGGAGTCAATTTTTGGATGAAAGTAAAAATTTCGACCGAAAAAAAAATGAATTAATTAAATTAAAGTTATTTTTTTGGCCTAATTATCGATTAGAAGATTTAGCTTGTATGAATCGCTATTGGTTTGATACCAATAATGGGAGCCGCTTGAGTATGTTAAGGATATATATGTACCCCTGATTTAAATTTTTGAGTTTTCTATATATTATGTTGTTCTATCAATCAGATTTTTCATTTTTTTTTTCTGTCCGTGATCTGTAAATATCCATGTTATATGCAAACAACCCGATGGTCATATGCGCTGTCTTACATCCCCCTCTAGGATAAGTAAATGGCGTAAAAATTAAAGCTATAAATTAATCAACAGAATCTTCGTACTAAACGATTTGGTATCCTCTTTTTGTATGACTATACAAATGAACTCCAAAAAAGGATTCATTAATGTTCATTGAAAAAAACAGGAATCTATAAAAAATTTTTGATTATTGTGTATACTACATTAAAATTTCTTACATTATTATTACTATTATTACTGATCCAATAAAATAACTATCTGTAAAAAGGGGAGTGTGAAATTCTTTTATGGTAAAAAATTCATTTATTTCAATTATTTTGCAAGAACAAGAAGAAAACAAAGAAAATAGCGGATCCGTTGAATTTCAAGTAGTAAGTTTCACCAACAAGATACGGAGACTTACCTCACATTTGGAATTACACAAAAAAGACTATTTATCTCAGAGAGGTCTGCGGAAAATTCTGGGAAAACGTCAACGGCTGCTGGCTTATTTGTCAAAAAAAAACAGAGCACGTTATAAAGAATTAATAGGACAGTTGGATATTCGAGAGAGAAAAACTCGTTAATTTGAAGAGTTAGTTTGAATTATTCGCTTAAAGTTTGATGAACTTCTTTTCGCTTTCAGCAATTCATGGAAGAATGAATCAGGAAAAACCTATGACTGTACCAGCTACAAGAAAAGACCTCATGATAGTCAATATGGGACCTCATCACCCATCAATGCATGGTGTTCTTCGACTCATTGTTACTCTAGATGGTGAAGATGTTATTGACTGTGAACCAATATTGGGTTATTTACACAGAGGTATGGAAAAAATTGCGGAAAATCGAACAATTATACAATATTTGCCTTATGTAACACGTTGGGATTATTTAGCTACTATGTTCACAGAAGCAATAACTGTAAATGCACCAGAGCAATTAGGGAATATTCAAGTCCCTAAAAGGGCCAGTTATATCAGAGTCATTATGTTGGAGTTAAGTCGTATAGCTTCACATTTGTTATGGCTTGGCCCTTTTATGGCAGATATTGGGGCACAGACCCCTTTCTTCTATATTTTTCGAGAAAGAGAATTGATATATGACCTATTCGAAGCTGCCACCGGTATGCGAATGATGCACAATTTTTTTCGTATTGGAGGAGTCGCTGCTGATTTACCTCATGGCTGGATAGATAAATGTTTGGATTTTTGCGATTACTTTTTAACAGGAATTGCCGAATATCAAAAGCTTATTACACGGAATCCCATTTTTTTAGAACGAGTTGAAGGAGTAGGGATTATTGGTGGAGAGGAAGCAATAAATTGGGGTTTGTCGGGACCTATGCTACGAGCTTCCGGAATACAATGGGATCTTCGTAAAGTTGATCATTATGAGTGTTACGACGAATTTGATTGGGAAGTCCAATGGCAAAAAGAGGGGGATTCATTAGCTCGTTATTTAGTACGAATCAGTGAAATGACGGAATCCATAAAAATTATTCAACAGGCGCTAGAAGGAATTCCGGGAGGGCCCTATGAAAATTTAGAAATACGCCGTTTTGATAGAGCAAAAGATACTGTATGGAATGACTTTGATTATCGATTCATTAGTAAAAAACCTTCTCCGACTTTTG